ATATTACCGGAATGGTATTTCTTTCCCGTATTTCAAATACTTCGTACAGTACCCAATAAATTGTTGGGTGTTCTTTTAATGGTTTCAGTACCTGCGGGATTATTAACAGTACCCTTTTTAGAGAATGTTAATAAATTTCAAAACCCATTTCGTCGTCCAGTAGCGACAACTGTATTTTTGATTGGTACCGCGGTTGCCCTTTGGTTGGGTATTGGTGCGACATTACCTATTGAAAAATCCTTAACTTTAGGCCTTTTTTAATTCAATTGTGAACTAGCACGACGTATGTATCTAGGGAATAGTCGCGTCAAAGTGACTTTTCCCTAGATACATTTATTCAATTCTGATTTTATCTAGAGTATAGGAATTGGATTAAATATTGAAAACTTATTTTCATCTTAAAAAAAACGAAAGAAATTCAATACATTTTGTTCGGTAAATAAATTACCAAATGCTTTTCTAGAATGTCCAATATCTGTTTTATATCTTTTATGCAAACATGTTCAATTTTCATAAGATCTTCTTGACTGTTATTCAAAAGGTCGAATAATGTATATATATTGGACCTTTTGAGGCAATTATAGATCCTTGGGGGCAATTCTGATTGGTCAATAAAAATCGATTTGAATGCTATTTCTTTTTTGTTTTTTCGGAGTTTAGTCAATTTATCATGAAAGATAAAAGGGGATAAAGGAATTGTGTGTTGATTGTTCTCTAAATGTGAGTTTTCTTCTTCCATATGTAAAAAGGGAATCAAAAAATCAATCAAATTACGAGAGGCTTCAAGAAGTGCTTCTTTCGGAGTTAAACTTCCGTTTGTCCATATTTCGAGAAAAAGTATCTCTTGTTTTTCATTCCCATTGCCATAAGAATGAATACTATGATTTGCATTTCGAACAGGCATAAATACAGCATCTATAGGATAACTTCCATCTTGAAAGTTCTGTGGCGTGTTTTTAAGATATCCTCTATTTCTCTCAATTTCTAATTCAATACACAAATCAATTGGTTCCATCAGGCTAGCTATATATTGCGCATTATCAACGATTTCAACATAAGGGGGTAAAACGATATCTTGAGCAGTTACATATCTAGGACCTCTGACACAAATAGATGCGTTGCAAGTTCCATATAGATTACTTCTGAATACAATTTCTTTCAAATTCATTAAGATTTCATGGACCGATTCTTGAATACCCGCTATGATAGAATATTCATGTGAGACTTTCTCAGATTTTACACGTGTGATACATGTTCCTTCTATTTCTCCAAGCAAAGCTCGTCGTATTGCAATGCCTATTGTGTCGGCTTGACCTTTTATAAGTGGAGACAGAATAAACCTTCCATAATAAAGACGTTTACTATCTGTTCTTGATTCAACACACTTCCACTGTAGTGTCCGAGTAGATACTGTTATTTTCTCTCGAACCATAGTAATAATATTTGATTAGATCATTGAATCATTTATTTCTCTTGTTTTTCTTGAAAATTATTCAACAGTCATTTCATTTCTACACACGTCTTTTTTTTGGAGGTCTACAGCCATTATGTGGCATAGGAGTTACATCTCGTACGAAAGTTAACAATATACCACTTCTACGAATAGCTCGTAGTGCTGCATCCCTTCCGAGACCGGGACCTTTTATCATGACTTCGGCTCGTTGCATACCTTGATCTACTGCCGTACGAACAGCATTTGCTGTTGCGGTTTGAGCAGCAAATGGTGTGCCTCTTCTCGTACCCTTGAATCCACAAGTCCCGGCAGAAGACCAAGAAAACACGCGTCCCCGTACATCTGTAACAGTGACAATGGTGTTATGGAAGCTTGCTTGAACATGAATAACTCCTTTTGGTATTCTCCGCGTACTCTTAATCCGTCCATTCTTACGTGAACCAATTCTGGGTATAGCTTTTGGCATATTTTATCATTTCATAAATATGAGTCAGAGATATATGGATATATCCATTTCATGTTAAAACAGATTGCTTATTTATTTTATGTATGTATGTGGTTTCTTTAGCGAGTGTGATTATCCCTGCCTTTGTTTATGTCTTGGGTTAGAACAAATTACTATAATTCGCCCCCGCCTACGGATTAGCCGGCATTTTTCACAAATTTTACGAACCGAAGCTCTTATTTTCATATTTGTTATTCCTTGTCTTAAATCTGGATATATTTCTTGGAAGAAAATAAGTTTCTTGAAATTTTGTGCATCTTGCATCATATTCTCACGCAAGGAATGTTAATGTTCAAGTTAAAAAAACCAATTAATCCTTCGAATCCTTGTTGCGGAGTCGATAAATTGTGCGTCTCCCGGTTTAAGGACTTGTTTCAATTTTGACTATATTTCCTGGTAGTATCTGTAAAAAACTACGTCGAATCTTTCCTGAAACATAACCTAGAATCAGATCCTCAATATCTAAACGAACCTGTAACATGCGATGCGGTTGGGAGGCGCTTCGGTAATTTAAATTGAATCTTCATGAATCCATTTTTGTTCGTTCATTAGGGGTAAAACTCCTATGAAGTATCAACTAATGGAAGAGGAACAATATTGGACAACTCATCTCTTTTTTTTTTTTCAATTACAAATAGTAAGTTAAGAATTACCATATATAACACAAAATTTCTCCGCCGATTCCCTCTAGCCGAGCCTCCCGGTCTGTCATTATACCTCGAGAAGTAGAAATAATTACAATCCCCATCCCGCCTAAAATTCGAGGAATTCGTTGAGAGTTGGAATAAATTCGCAGACCGGGTCGACTGATCCGTTTTAAATTTAAAATATTTCTATAGGGCCTTTTTGTAGTCCTTCTGTGTTGTAATGTTAAAACCAAAAAATTTTTGTTATTTTCTCGATGTGTTCTTACATTTTCGATAAAACCTTCTTGTAAAAGTATTTTAACAATATTTTCCGTAGTATTAGTAAATGTTATTCGAACCACCCTTTTTTTGTCCCTATCAGCATTTCGTATAGAGGTTATTATCTCGGCAATAGTATCCCTACCCATGGTAAGCTAAAATTATTAGTGAATCTAAATTTGATATAATCAACATGTTTTTTTTATGTATTTGGTTATTTATAAATATGACTAATCAATAAGGATATATGCGTGAGATACAATCTTATTTCTTTTAAATACCCCAACTATATCCGATCTCGGTTTATAATACCTCGGGAGCTAATGAAACTATTTTAGTAAAATTTAATTGTCTCAACTCCCGGGCGATCGCGCCAAAAATTCGCGTTCCTTTTGGATTTCCTTCTTGATCAATAACAACCGCAGCATTATCATCATATCGTATTATCATACCGTTGTCACGTTTGAGCTCTTTACAGGTACGTACAATTACAGCTCTGACCACTTCTGATCTTTTTAAGGGCATATTTGGTACTGCTTCTTTAATCACAGCAACAATAACGTCACCAATATGAGCATATCGACGGTTGCTAGCTCCTATGATTCGAATACACATCAATTCTCGAGCCCCGCTGTTATCTGCTACATTTAAATGGGTCTGAGGTTGAATCATATCATTTTGTAATCTGTTCTTTCAATGCAAAGGACGAAGAAAAAAAGAAATATTCCTTGTCTAAAATAAAAAATTTGCAATTTTCCAAGACCCATTTCATTTCTTTTGCTTTTGGTTCTACTTTAGTTTATCCCTTATCCCGAAATAATGAATTGAGTCCGTAGAGGCATTTTTGATGCTGCTATTGAAATAGCCCTTCTTGCTATATTTTCTGTTACTCCGGTCATTTCATAAAGTATTCGACCTGGTTTAACAACAGCTACCCAATATTCGGGGGATCCTTTCCCCGAGCCCATACGTGTTTCGGCAGGTCTTACTGTAACTGGTTTGTCTGGAAATATCCGTACCCATAATTTGCCACCACGACGTACATTTCGTGTCATTGCTCGCCGACCTGCTTCTATTTGTCTAGATGTGATCCAAGCGGGTTCAAGTGCACGAAGAGCATATTTCCCGAAACATATATGATTCCCTCGATACGATATTCCTTTCATTCTTCCTCTGTGTTGTTTACGGAATCTGGTTCTTTTGGGGTTATAGTTGATGGTTGTTTCTGAATTTCATCTCTACTACAGAACCATACATGAGAATTTCTTCTCATATGGCTCCTCGCGATTTCATTTTAATAAAAAAGAAATTAAATTTATTTAAATTTAAAGATTTACATTTATAGTGAATCTTGGTATTCTTTGAGATTCAATCGAATCTAGTAGTAATTTGTGTATCTGGTTTGAATAGATAACTAACCATTTTCTATTGTATAAATCATAGAATTCTTTTTTTTTCTAATTTTTTTTATTGTTCAAATTTATCAATTCAAAAAAAAAAAGAATGTTTTCGCGGGCGAATATTTACTCTTGTATTTCAATTTCAGAATTGTCTAGTGACTTCTTAGAATATATGAATTTCTTTTTGGCTCGTTCCGCCATCCCAACCAGCGAATCATTAAGATTCATTTTTAATAAAAAAAATCTTTTCCATTCACAGCTTACATCGTTCCCATCACTTCTTACTTAATGGTTAGGTTCTAATTTTACAATGGAGCTCATAATCCAATTTGTTCTCGAGTCAACTTTCTCAGTCTTTATTGACCCCAAGCTCTTAATTTTTTTTTGTTCTACGAATTTTAGTAACTAATAAGAAGGCTCGTTTTATTTTAATTATAGATGAATTCATATTGATGCTTTTATTACATTGCCTTTTATATAAGTATATAAGATTTTATAAAATCTATATAAGCTTTTATAAAATCACTCATAAACCTTACATAGTGGAAGTCTATATCATTTATATTTATTTTTTTCTCTCTTTCTCTCAGCCTTCCATTTATCCACATATTTCTTCTCTATTTTGCTTTACAACTTAAATCCTATTGAGTGTTTTTTGGCAAAAAAATTCAGTTGCTACAAAGATATGACCGATTTATCACATCTTGACTGGTTCTTTAGCTTTAGATCGAGATAAT